GTTTTGTGTAATTTTTTCTTCACTATTACCCTCCCGTTTCCCCATCTTTTGTTCTATCCATAAAATTATGTATGGGATTATCCCCCAATCAGGTAGTTTTTGGCGGGACTCCCCTAAAAAAAGGGCCGAGCTTTCTTATGGTATCCTTATGGATATTGAATAAACCCGAGGTTTTCTTCTTGATTATTTTTTTCTTTTCTACATCCACACTTTTTTTATTCTCTAGGTAGGTTATCTATAAAGTGCCAATCCAACACAAGTTCTTATTATTATTATTTTATTTGATTTATTATAATTATATTATAATTTTCATTTCTCAACGTTCATATTGACAATAGTGTATTGAACAAATATAATTGATCGTGGATAAATAGATCTATTTATCCACGCCCTATAAATTTTTTTTTTACTTTACTTCATCTAAGCGATAATTTCCTTAGATTCAATTGATACAACGCGAGAAAGTCTCTTCTGAATAAGCAAAAATGGAAAATAAATTAAATAAATATTAATCTAAATTTTAATAAAAAAAAAGAATACTATTCTAACAGTACAGTACAGTATAGTATTATAAAATTAAAATAAAATATAATATAGATAGAATTAAAATGTAAAATATTCATTTTTTAAATTTAAAGTGAAAGGGGTTATTCATTATATATCTGATCTGGGATATATTTCATTTATCTTATCTCTTATCCGGGAATTTTTAAGATTTTCATTATATCTGTTATTGTTCATAATTTACTAGAAAAAAATGTTTTTGATAGGGTAATCCAATCTCTCTTTTTTTATTCCGATCGTATCTACACACCATAATTCTATTTTTGGGTTGCTAACTCAACGGTAGAGTACTCGGCTTTTAAGTGCGGCTAAAATCTTTTACACATTTGGATGAAGCAACGGATTCGTCCATACCGTTGGTAGAGTTTGTAAGACCCCCGACTGATCCTGAGAGAGAACGAATGGAAAAAACAGCATGTCGTATAAATGAATAACTCATATCATAAATGAATAACTTTAAGATAGAGTACTTAAGATAGAGTACTTACGGGATCGTTACAAAATATTTGTTTGGTTTCTTAGAGTTTTAATTCTTAGAGCGGTACAAAAAATCAATTATGATTGGATCGAGTGAATAAATGGATAGAGCAAAAAAGCTCCAATTATAGGGAAACAAAAAGAGCAACGAGCTTCGGTTCTTAATTCGAATAATTACCAATTACCCGATCTAATTATACGTTAGAAATATATTAGTCCCTGGGGCGGGCAAAGGTTATGAAATCACTTTAATTTAATAATAAAATAATAAGTGATAAGTGGATTCTTAACTTTTTTTTTTGAATCCTAACTATTCTATTAATTATATCCCTGTGCGGAGACGAATGTGTAAAAGAAACAGTATATTGAGAAACATAATTCTCAAGTCAAAAGAGCGATCGGGTTGCAAAAATAAAGGATTTATAACTATCTTCGGTATCTTATAACGAACAAGAACCAATCGGATGGGAAAAGAGAGAATCCATGGATTAATCATTTCCAAGGTATCTTTTCTTACTATATACCTTGATACCTTGTTTTGACTGTATCGTACCTATGTATTTATCATTTGATGACCCAAGAAATCCCCGGTTTTGGTTCAAATCGAATTTCAAATGGAAGAATTACAAGGATATTTAAAGATAGATAGATCGCGAGAACGGGACTTCCTATACCCACTTCTCTTTCAGGAATACATTTATGCACTTGCTCATGATCATGGGTTAAATAAATCGATTCTTTATGAGCCTATGGAAAATTTAGGTTATGACAATAAATATAGTTTACTAATTGTTAAACGTGTAATTACTCGAATGTATCAACAGAAGCATTTGATTGTTTTGACGAATGATTCTAATCCAATTTTTTTTTTCGGGCATAATAAAAATTTTTATTCTCAAATGATATCAGAGGGGGTTGCAGTCATTCTGGAACTTCCATTCTCACTGCGATTAGTATCTTCCCCAGAAAGTAAAGAAATAGACAAATCTATGACTTTACGATCAATTCATTCCATATTTCCTTTTTTAGAGGATAAATTATTACATTTAAATCATGTATTAGATATACTAATACCCTACCCTATCCATCTGGAACTATTGGTTCAAACCCTTCGCTCTTGGATACAAGATGCTCCCTTTTTGCACTTATTGAGATTCTTTCTCTACAAGTATCATAATTGGAATAGTCTTATTACTCAAAAAACGAAAATGAATCTCTTTTTTTCAAAAGAGAATCAAAGATTATTCCTGTTCCTATATAATTTTCATGTATATGAATCGGAATACATATTTGTTTTTCTCCGTAAACAATCTTATCATTTACGATCAACGTCTTCTAGAGCTTTTCTTAATCGAACACATTTTTATAGAAAAATAAACCATTTTTTAGTGGTTTTTCGTAATGATTTTCATACTATCCTATGGTTGTTCAAGGATCCTTTCATCCATTATTTCAGATT